ATTACTAGTTGCATTGATAGTTATCTTCAGTCTCAAATCTGTATTGATACACCCACTGTAAGTGATAGCAGTGACAGTTACATTTCTAGGTGCGTTTTTCAGAAACGTAAAACTCGTAGTGAACCCAGTATACGAACCCGCGCGAAGAGTAGTGATTTAACTCTAAGAGCTAGCGATCTCGATGAAACTCAAAAATACAAGCAGTTGTGGGTTCAATGCGAAAATTGTTATGGATTAAATTATAAGAAACTTTTGAAATCACAAATTAATATTTGTGAACAATGTGGATATCATTTGAAAATGAGTAGTTCAGAAAGAATCGAAGTTTTGATCGACCCCGGTACTTGGGATCCTATGGATGAAGACATGGTCTCCGGGGATCCCATTGGATTTCATTCGGAGGAGGAGACTTATAAAGATCGTATTGATTTTTATCAAAGAAACATAGGATTAACCGAGGCTGTTCAAACAGGCGTAGGTCAACTAAATGGTATTCCCGTAGCAATTGGGGTTATGGATTTTAAATTTATGGGGGGTAGTATGGGATCCGTAGTCGGGGAGAAAATAACCCGTTTGATTGAGTACGCTACCAATCAATTTATACCTCTTATTATAGTGTGCGCTTCGGGGGGGGCGCGCATGCAAGAAGGAAGTTTGAGCTTGATGCAAATGGCTAAAATCTCGTCTGCCTTATTTGATTACCAATCAAATAAAAAGTTATTGTATGTATCAATCCTTACATCTCCTACTACCGGCGGGGTAACAGCTAGTTTTGGTATGTTGGGAGATATTATTATTGCAGAACCAAATTCCTACATTGCATTTGCGGGTAAAAGAGTAATTGAGCAAACATTGAATAAAACGATACCCGAAGGTTCACAAGCTTCTGAATATTTATTCCAGAAGGGCTTATTTGACCTAATCGTACCACGTAATCTTTTAAAAAGTGTTCTGAGTGAGTTATTTAAGCTCCACGCCTTCTTTCCCTTGAATTCCAATTCAATGCGCTAGGTTCAATTATTTTATTTGTAGCAAACAAGTAGTTTGCTTATCGGAATCAAAGTAACTAAGAATGAAGTTTTCTTTAGTGACCTAAGATCTAATTGTAAAAAGAATAAAAAGTGGCGGATAACTCTTTTTTTTACCTGGGTTCCCGATTACTAATTAAGAAGTCTCTATCAACAAGATAAAAACACGAGTTCTTCCTTTCGTGAAATTAGGCAAAGAAAACGCATTTTGTCTTAGGTATAGAATCAAATTCAAATATAGAAAAAAATAGATATATGGTTTTGTATCTTTCTTCATCCCCCGAAAATCCTATTTTCACTAAAAATCCCGGTTGTGCCGCATTCTAATGAATCTTTCAATAATTTGTAAGAAACTCCTATTAATATTAAATTCAAAGACAATAACAAAACACAAAGAAATGAAGAAAAATAATCAAATGGATTATCATATGTATCTTTCATGTAGATAGACGAATAAGTCCATTTTTTGAGTTCTACATTCCTTGGACTTATTCTATATACTCAATTAGATACTTATATCTGTAATAAGAATTTTCCAATTGAATGAATTCATAATAACTACGAATTCATACTAATTACAATTATTAATTATAATTAGTATAAATAATAAATATGATATTAAAAAAAATAAGAACAGGTACAAATAGTAAATCGAGGTACCCATTTTATGACAACTTTCCAATTTCCCTCTATTTTTGTGCCTTTAGTAGGCCTAGTATTTCCGGCAATTGCAATGGCTTCTTTATTTCTTCATGTTCAAAAAAACAAGATTGTTTAGATCTGAGGGGACCCAATCTCATACGTTTTTTTGAAACTTAGACTTGTAGCATAACCCATATATTTATTTCGGGAAATAAGGTAGAACATGTGATTTCTGACGAACATAAAGGAAAAAGCTCTTATGCCTGCAGAAAATGATCTATGGGTAACTGAATTCCAGCTGGTTTGAAATAGATCAGGACTGCTGGATACCCAAAATGTAAAGTCGGCGGATCTATATGTATATCTGTATATTGGGATCATAGGAAGGGTGTGTTATTATTTTAGATCTAACCAATTTGAGGAATTACTCCTAAAGGTTCCCATCAAACTAGTGCTAGTTCACATTAAACTAGTGCTAGTTGATGAAAGTTCATTCGGAAACAAAAAAGTAAAGTCAAAACCATTTGGGGTATTCTCTCAATTCCAATAAAATGCAATCGGATCAAGTATGAGTTGGCGATCAGAACATATATGGATAGAACTTATAACGGGGTCTCGAAAACTAAGTAATTTTTGCTGGGCGCTTATCGTTTTTTTAGGTTCATTAGGATTCTTATTGGTTGGAACTTCCAGTTATCTTGGTAGAAATTTGATATCTTTTGTTCCGTCTCAGCAAATCCTTTTTTTTCCACAAGGGATCGTGATGTCTTTCTACGGGATCGCAGGTCTCTTTATTAGTTCCTACTTGTGGTGCACAATTTCCTGGAATGTAGGTAGTGGTTATGATCAATTCGATAGAAAGGAAGGAATGGTGTGTATTTTTCGGTGGGGATTTCCTGGAAAAAATCGTCGCATATTCCTCCGATTCCATATAAAAGATATTCAATCCGTTAGAATAGAAGTTAAAGAGGGTATTTATGCTCGCCGTATCCTTTATATCGACATCAGAGGCCGGGGGGCTATTCCGTTGACCCGTACTGATGAGAATTTGACTCCACGAGAAATTGAACAAAAAGCCGCGGAATTGGCCTATTTCTTGCGCGTACCAATTGAAGTCTTTTGAGAAAGGGATTGGGCTGAAGAACGAATGCTTTCTCCGCAGGAGGGAAAAATACAAGAATCTTGTTTTTTCTATAACTAAGTGATACTTTAGATGCAGATAAATCATATCTTGTAAATTCTTTTCTTTTTGTCAATCCATTTTTTGATCATCACAATATCTTTCTCTCAATTATTCTATTCTTGACTATGGAAACTCCTTGGAATTTTTTTGAAATATTGGATATTTTGATAGAAAAAGAGTTCTTTACGTCTCCAAATCTGAACAATATTCATTCCTTAAAGGACTTCTTTTGTTCATTGATCGAAAGGAGACACGTGTTTTGTTTGGAATTTGATGAATTGAGATATCTGGAAACACAATTTTGTATTATTTCTTCAGTCGAATTCCAAGTGGAGTCTTAGTCTATTTCTGTATTCTTTCTAGATTCAAACAAAATCACAAAGAAAATAGATTCATAGGTTTGATACCTTGTCTAGAACTCATGTTTGGTTTGAAAGAAATATTGGATCACATAGAGTCGACAAATGAAGTGGGTTGATTAAAAATTCACAGGTTAAAAATGGCAAAAAAGAAAGCATTCACTCCTCTTTTGTATCTTACATCTATAGTATTTCTGCCCTGGTGGATTTCTCTCTCATTTACTAAAAGTATGGAATCTTGGGTTACTAGTTGGTCGAATACGGGTCAATCCGAAAATTTTTTGAATGATATGCAAGAAAAAAGTCTTCTAGAAAAGTTCATAGAATTAGAGGAAATCCTCTTCTTGGAAGAAATGATCAAGGAATACTCGGAGACACATCTACAAAAGCTTCCTATAGAAATCCACAAAGAAACGATCCAATTAATCAAGATACACAATGAGGATCATATCCATACGATTTTGCACTTCTCAACAAATCTAATCTGTTTTGTTATTCTAACCGGTTATTCTATTTTAGGTAATCAAGAACTTGTTATTCTTAACTCTTGGACTCAAGAATTCCTATATAACTTAAGTGATACAGTCAAAGCTTTTTTGATTCTTTTATTAACCGATTTATGTATCGGATTTCATTCACCCCATGGTTGGGAACTAATGATTGGTTCTGTCTACAAAGATTTTGGATTTGGTCATAATGATCAAATTATATCTGGTCTTGTTTCCACTTTTCCAGTTATTCTCGATACTATTTTTAAATATTGGATTTTTCATTATTTAAATCGTGTATCTCCGTCACTTGTAGTTATTTATCATTCAATGAATGATTGATAAAAGATCCGCCGATATTAATCCAATTAGAATGTTTCTTACTTTGTAGTTCTACAGAAGTATTAAAAACAGGCGATTTTCATACTATTTTCATAGTATACTTATACTATAGTATTCTAGTAAAATGATTCCAATAAATAGCAGAATCGTGGACAGGGAACTATACTAGAGACCTGCCAAATTTATTGTAGAACTTTTCGGATCAATGATTAGACCATGCAAACTAGAAAGACTTTTTCTTGGATAAAGGAACATATTACTCGATCTATTTCCGTATCACTCATGATATATATCATAACTCGGACATCCATTTCAAGTGCATATCCCATTTTTGCGCAGCAGGGTTATGAAAATCCACGAGAAGCGACTGGGCGTATTGTATGTGCCAACTGCCATTTAGCTAATAAGCCCGTGGATATTGAGGTTCCACAGGCGGTACTCCCTGATACTGTATTTGAAGCAGTTGTTCGAATTCCTTATGATAAGCAAGTGAAACAAGTTCTTGCTAATGGTAAGAAAGGGGGTTTGAATGTGGGGGCTGTTCTTATTTTACCGGAGGGGTTTGAATTAGCTCCTCCCGATCGTATTTCTCCCGAGATGAAAGAAAAGATAGGCAATTTGTCTTTTCAGAGCTATCGCCCTAATAAACAAAATATTCTTGTGATAGGGCCTGTCCCCGGTCAGAAATATAGTGAAATCACCTTTCCTATTCTTTCCCCCGACCCCGCTACTAAGAAAGATGTTCACTTCTTAAAATATCCTATATACGTAGGGGGGAATAGGGGAAGGGGACAGATTTATCCCGACGGAAGCAAGAGTAACAATACAGTTTATAATGCTACAGGGGCGGGCATAGTAAGTAAAATCATACGAAAAGAAAAAGGGGGGTATGAAATAACCATAACAGATCCATCGGATGGACGTGAAGTGGTTGATATTATCCCTCCGGGACCAGAAG